TTTTGAATATTTTTAAAATTCATTTTAAATGCGAAATTATATATTTTTAAAAAATTAAAAAAAGCGTTGGTTTTTTTAATTTTATTATTATTTTTTGTTATATTTTTTATTTATTAAAAAATTGTTTAATTTTATGGATTACTTGTTTTATATCAGTAAATAAAAGTAATATTAAAAAGATTATACCAATGATTTTAAATATCATAAATTTTTTTAATTATATATTAAAATCAAAATTGATTTTATTTTTTAACCAAGTTAAATAATCTTCTAATGAAACAGCTTCCACAACAATTGGCATAAACCCATGATTTACTCCACAAATTTCACTACATTGTCCATAAAAAACACCTTCTCTTTTAATAAACATTGATGTTTGATTTAAACGGCCTGGACAAGCATCTAATTTTATACCTAATGAAGGTATAGCCCAAGAATGTAAAACATCTGATGCGGTAATTAATACTCTAATATGACTATTAGTAGGAACTACAACACGATTATCAACTTCTAAAATTCTAAATTGACCTATTGCTAAATCATCCTCTTGTACCATATAACTATCAAAAATTAAAGGTTCATCTGAGAATTCTAAATTATCAGAATATTCATAACTCCAATACCATTGACTACCGATTACTTTTAAAGTAATAATCGGATCAATTACTTCATCCATTGAATATAATAAAGCAAATGATGGTATAGCAACAATTAATAAAATTAAAGCTGGAATAGAAGTCCAAATAATTTCAATAGTAGCCCCATGTACAATAGTTGCTGGAATTTTATTTTTTTTTTCATCAAAAAGAGTGATAACTCTAAATAACATCCAGCAAACAAATACAGTTATCATAACTAAAAAAAACATTAAATCATGATGAAAGTTAATAATACCTTCCATAACTGGGGTTGCTGGATCTTGAAAACCTAGTTGCCAAGGTTCTGCCATATCTAAAAAAGTAAATTGATTATTTATATAATTTGTTATTGTCATAATATTGTTGAAATGTATTATTTTATTTTTTAATATATACAAAAGTAATTCGTTTTTGAATTTTGAAATTCAAAAAATATAAATAAATTAAAATATTTATATTTAAAAAAATAATAATTTTTATTTTTCTCTCTTAAATAATAGATAATTTTTAAAAAGATTTAAAATAAAACAACCCAGTAAACCTATTTAGAAAATATGTTTTAAAAAATAAAAAAACTCTTACGTAAAATAAAAAAACCCTCCCCCCCATTTTTAATGCGCATTTTATATGTTTTATATTATTTTTAGCTTATTTTTTTTTTTTTAACGTATTTTTATAATTATTTTATTAATAAGATTGTTGTAATTGTGATGATTTTAACCTAGCTCTCCTCTAAGTTGCATTAGCAGAATTAACCAGTCCCCTTCACTGATATAACCACTACAGAATTCATGGCAATCGTAGTGAAGATGGAAAGGATTAATACCGTTTTTAACTAATAACAAAAATATTTCAAAATTTAATTGGTATAATAAATTATGGTAGTATAAAATAGCAGTACCTATTAAAATTAAAATTAAACTTAGAATAACGAAATTTCTTAAAATTTGTAAAAATATTTTCATATGATTGTATTTTATTTGAAAAAAAAATATTATAAATCTAAATTTAAATTCCCTTTTGTTAAAAAGTATTTTAAATAAAATTTTATTTTTATAACTTGAATTTAATTAATTTCAGATATTATAAAATTTTTTTGATTTATAATATTTTTAAAAAAAATAAAGAACAGGAAAAATGGGACTTGAACCCATAACAATAATTTTGGAGACTATGATTTTACCAATTAAACTATTTTCCTAAGACATCCATAATTAATTTAAGAATGTTTAAAGATCTCTTCCAGACACAGGTTCCCCTACGACTACCTTGTTACGACTTCATCAAAGTTACTAATTACTTTTTAAGGATTTTAAGTTATTTAATAAAATTATAAATTATTTTATTTTAATAATTAGCTAATTTTATTAAATAGTTAAGAATCATTTTAAAAATAATCAACTTCCCTGATGTGACGGGCGGTGTGTACAAAGTCCAGTAACATATTCACCGCAGCATGCTGTTCTGCGATTACTAGCGATTCCAACTTCATAAGGGCGAGTTGCAGCCCTTAATCCGAACTAGGATAATTTTTGGAGATTTGCTCCAACTTTAATATTATTGCCTCTCATTGTGATTATCATTGTAGCACGTGTGTAGCCCAACTCATAAGGGCCATGAAGACTTGACGTCATCCCCACCTTCCATTAACCTATCATTAATTTTTTCGTTAGAGTACTTTTATTTTTTTTAATAAATTAGCAACTAACGATAGGGGTTGCGCTCGTTAAAGGATTTAACCAAACATTTCACAACACGAGCTGACGACAGCCATGCAACGCCTGTTTTTTATATAAAATTTTATATAAAAATTAGCAAGAGTTGGTAAGGTTCTGCGCGTATTATCGAATTAAACCACATGCTCCACCGCTTGTGTAGACTCCCGTCAATTCCTTTGAATTTCAATCTTGCGATTATACTTTTCAGGCGGAGTGCTTAACGCGTTAGCTGTTATATCTAAAAATTCTAAATATTAGCACTCATCGTTTACAGCATGGACTACCGGGGTCTCTAATCCCGTTCGCTACCCAAGCTTTCGTTTCTCAGTGTCAGTATATACCCAGATAATTGCCTTCGCCATAGGTCTTCCTTCTATTATCAACGTATTTTATCACTCCAATAGAAATTCCATTATCCTCTATTTATACTCCAGTTTATCAGTTTTGAAAAAATGTATAAAGTTGAGCTTTAATTTGTTTCTTTCAACTTAAAAAACCACCTACAAACCCTTTACGCCTAATCATTCCGAATAATGCTCGCTCCTCCCGTATTACCGCGGCTGCTGGCACGGGTATTAGCCGGAACTTCTTTTTTAAGTACTGTCATTTTCCTCCTTAATGAAAGAGCTTTACAACCTAATTAGCCGTCATCACTCACTCGGTATTGCTGGATCAAGCTTTCGCTCATTGTCCAAAATTCCCCACTGCTGCCTTTAAAAAAGTTTGAGCCGTGTCTCAGTCCCAATGTGGCTGATCATTCTTTCAAACCAGCTAAAGATAATAGGCTTGGTAGTCTTTTAAACTACCAACAACCATAATCTTGCGCAAACTCATCTTTTAACGTTAAAAAACTTTAATTAATTTATCCAGTATTTTTATAAAAATAATTATTCTGAATTAAAAGGTAGATAATTCACGTGTTACTCACCCGTTCGCCATGTTTTAGAAACATTCGACTTGCATGTGTTAAGCATACCGATAGCATTTATTCTGAGCCAGGATCAAACTCTATTTATGTTTTATATTAAGTATTTAATATTAATTGTTAAAATAACAAATGTTTAAAAATTCAAAATATAACATTCTTATATTAATTTTTGTTTTATATTGTCTTAAAGGATATAAAATTTTTATATTTTTAATAATCCTATTTTTATTATAAGAATATTAATTTATTATTTTGAATTTTTATAAATTTTTATTTAGCTAAAATCGAATTCATTTTTAGAATAATTTTCAAAAATGCGTTCAGCTTGATTTGAGGAAAACCGGCTATTAGCCTGAATACTAATATAAGATTCGTCCATATCGAACACCATATGGCTGACGTTTATATCCGTGCCTCTGTATAGATTGGTCAACTCACTTTTAATTTGTCTAACCGCAGGATTTTCTTCAGATAAGGTATGACCATTTAGATGACCTTTTAACTCTGTTAGACACCAATTAGACATTTGCTTTGAAGCCTGAGCTCGAAAAAGTAGTCGGTTAGAATTTTCCCGAAAGTCAGCTTCTTGACCAGGTTCAATTAGTGTATTATTTGAATATTCCATAATGGTTCTATGACACTCTGAAAGTGAGTTGATAATTGCATCCGGCGTCGTTTGACGACGACTGTTTTGTAATTTAGACCAGATGCCACGCATTAATAAATTTCTTTCAGACTTTATTTGCTCTACCCCCTCTAAATTTGAGATACCCGTTGAATTAGAAGAAGCATTTTCAAAATCGTTTTCACTTGAACATAAAGCTGGTGAAAATCCAAATTGTATATTAAAAAATTGTAAAATAACAAAAAAAAATAAATAAATAAAAAAAATTCTAGATTTATTTTTTTTATCTATAAAAATAGTTAATATTGTTTGTTGAAATAATCTGATTAATAACCATGGCTTTTTACAGCGCATTAACACATAAAGTTTTAAACTCCAGAGATATAAAAAGTAAATTGTATAGTATAAAATTTTTGCTATTAAGTAAACCATTTTTAAAAAAACTTTTATTAATTGAATTAAAGAGAAATGGAGAAAGTAGGATTCGAACCTACGTAGAAATTACTTCAATAGATTTACAGTCTACCGCTTTTAACCACTCAGCCATTTCTCCTTAATTAAATTAATATGTGATTAGTGGGACTTGAACCCACAATATTTACTTGGAAGATAAATGATTTACCAATTAATCTATAATCACAAATAAATGTCAATTCTTTTCTTATTCCCTCTTAATTTAAAAAATGGAAATACCAAATACTGCCTTTGGGTCCATTTATTTAATTTAAAAAAAATTAGAAGCAAAAAAAGGGATTCGAACCCTCAACATTAACCTTGGCAAGGTTATACTCTACCATTGAGCTATTTTTGCTAATAAATTATTTTTTGATTATAAAAAGTGAATTTAATAATAGAAATAATTCATTATTATTTTTTGCATTTGTATGAATAGATATATCAATTGCTGGTATATTTCTAAATTTTAAAAATTCTGTCTTTAATTCAAAAAAATGTAAAATATTTTGAATTTGAAAATTTAAAATATTTTTATTTTTTTGATTAAAATTGATTTTATTTATATTTGGTAAAATAAAAAATAATATTTTTTCTAAAAAATTTAAAATATTTTTTTTTCTTAACGTTATTTTACAACCTATAATTGAATTTTTTTTTATTTTTAAAAAAATATTATTTTTTTTAGATTTTGTTACGCTAGGTTTTTGATTTGTTATTAATTTTAACAATAAAATAATATTGATTAATTTTTTTTTTTCAATATTTGCATCTTTAAAACCAATATTTAAACAAATTTTAGTTATTTTTGGAATTTCAAATATATTTTTAAAAGTTAATTTTGTTAAAAGATCGTATATAGTAATATTTTGATAATGATTTTGTAAGTTTTTTTCCATAGATTTTTATAAAATATTTGAAGCTAAAGATAGTATTTTAAAATTCTTCTGTTTTCTAAATTCAGATGTAATAGGGCCAAATATACGGGTCCCTAAAGGTTTATTTTGATTATTTAAAATAATTATACAATTTTTATCAAATCTTATCATAGTACCTATTGTACTTTTTTTTTGATAAGTTGTATGAATAATTAAAGCTTTAAATAAATCACCTTTAACTATTTTGATTTTTTTTTTTTGATTTAAACGTAATTTTTTAGCTGAAATTAAAATGGTATCTCCTATTTTTCCCACCTTTCTTTTATAAATTTTTATACATTGTCCTATTTTAATACCACTATTATCGTTTACTTTTAATTTAGTTTGAATTTGAATCATAAATTATTATATGAGAATGAAAATGATGAGAGTAGGACTTGAACCTACATCTTCAGATTATGAGCCTGATAAGTTGACCTATTACTCTATCTCATCTTATTACCGATTTTCGGAAGAAAAGGATTTGAACCTTTGATCTTCTGTTCCCAAAACAGATGCATTAGCCAGACTATGCTACCTTCCGTTTGAAGATAATATTAATGATGATTTATTATATTAATGATGGTAGGATTTGAACCTACAACATTAGGATTATGATTCCCACGCTCTACCATTAAACTACATCATCCTATTAATATTTTATTAATTATTAATAAAATAAGTCGAAGTGGGATTTGAACCCACGAGTTAATAAATTAACTGATAGTTTAGCAAACTACTGCCTTAAACCTGACTTGGCTATTCGACCTAAAATATAAAACTTCTTTGATAGGATTTGAACCTACAACCTAATGGTTAACAGCCATTTGCTCTACCGTTGAGCTACAAAGAAATAATTATATTTTAATTTTTAAAACTTTTAGTATTTTTAAGCTAAATATTTTACAATACTTACACTTAAAATCTATCAATGTAATAGTCTTTTACAGTTTTTATATGAAAAATTTTTAAGAATGGTTTCTTACTTAGATGCTTTCAGTAATTATCCAAAATAAATTTAGCTACTCGGCGATGCTTTACAACAACCGATACACCAGAGATTTACCCTTCTCGGTCCTCTCGTACTAGAGTTAGATTCTTTCATTTTTCAAAATATCTATAGAAGATAGGAACCAAACTGTCTCACGACGTTCTAAACCCAACTCACGTACCACTTTAATCGGCGAACAGCCGAACCCTTGGAACCTTCTTCAGCTCCAGGATGTGATGAGTCGACATCGAGGTGCCAAACGACTCCGTCGATAGGAGCTCTTAGGAGTCATCAGCCTGTTATCCCCGGAGTACCTTTTATCCGTTGAGCGATAATCTTTCCACAAAGAATTATCGGATCACTATGACCGACTTTCGTCCCTGTTTGATATGTCTATCTTACAGTCAAGCAAGCTTTTACCATTATGCTCTACAATTGATACTATTATCCAATTTGAGCTTACCTTTGTACACCTCCGTTACTCTTTAGGAGGTGACCGCCCCAGTCAAACTACCAACCATACACTGTCTATTTAAAGAAATATTAGTTATTTATTTTAATAAGAGTGGTATTTCAAGAAAATCTAAACAATTTACTAGCGTAAAGGTCTAAACAATTACCACTTATACTACACATATTAGATAAAATAACAATATAAAGATGTAGTAAAGGTTCACGGGGTCTTTCCGTCTAACTATAGAGAATCCGCATCTTCACGGATAATTCAAATTCACTGAGTCTATATTGGAGACAGCGGGGATGTCGTTACACCATTCATGCAGGTCGGAACTTACCCGACAAGGAATTTCGCTACCTTAGGACCGTCAGAGTTACGGCCGCCGTTTACTGGGACTTCCATTTAATGCGCAAACATTTCCTTTTAATCTTCCAGCACCGGGCAGGTGTCAGACCCTATACATCATGTTACCATTTAGCAGAGTCCTAAGTTTTTATTAAACAGTCGCAACCCCCTATTTTGTGACACCTAATTATTATTTTAATAATAATTAGGTACTTTTTATCCCGAAGTTACAAAGTCATTTTGCCGAGTTCCTTCAATATAGTTCTCTCATTCACCTTAGTCTACTCGACCTATCCACCTGTGTCGGTTTAGGGTACGGTTTTTTAATTAAAAAAGCTATTTCCTGAAAAATTAAAAAATTTTTGTCACTTTTAAAAAAAAATTTAATTTAAAAATTATCCCATCAAAATTTGCTTTCGTCAAATCTTTCTTAGGGGCCGTTTCACTCTATGCAATACATTTTAACATAGAAACCCTTGGATTTACGGTGATAACGATTTATATGCGTTATTTTTTGTTACTAATGCCAGCATTTTCTTTTCTGATATCTTCAACATATTTCACAATATATCTTTATTAACATACAGAATGTTCCGCTACCGTTTTATTTTATTATAAAACTTGCCGCTTCGGTAAATTTCTTAAGTCTCGATACATTTTAGGCGCAAAAAAACTAGACCAATGAGCTATTACGCTTTCTTTAAAGGATGGCTGCTTCCAAGCCTACCTACTGGTTGTAATAATTTTTTCACTTCCTTTTTCACTTAGAAGATTATTTAGAGACCTTAGCGATCAATCTGGGCTGTTTCCCTCTTGACAATAGACCTTAGCGCCTAATGTCTGTCTATTTAAATTACGTTTTTTTGTATTCGGAGTTTCCTAGAATTCAGTAAGTTTTTACACCCCTTAGCTCAATGAGTGCTCTACCCCAAAAAAAGATTTTAAATGCTCTACTTCAATAGATTTCGCGGAAAACCAGCTATCTCTGAGTTTGATTAGCCTTTCACTCCTAACCACAAATCATCTCCATATTTTGCCACATATGTGAGTTCGATCCTCCAAATAGTTTTACCTATTTTTCAATCTGTTCATGGTTAGATCACTCAGTTTCGGGTCTTATTTATATAACTAAAAAGCTTTTTAAAACTTGATTTATCTACGCCTACTTTATTAAATTAAGCTTGCTATAAAAATAAACTTGCTGGCCCATTATGCAAAAGGTACACTGTTACTTTTTAAAAAAGTTCCAATTGATTGTTAACATTAAGTTTCAGAATTATTTCAAACTCAAAAGTTCTTTTTCACCTTTCCTTTACAGTACTTGTTCACTATCGATCATTAATTCTTAAAGGTTTTGAGGGTGGTTCCCCAATATTCAAAAAAGATTACACATACCTCTTTTTACTATCATAAAAATAGAAATTATTCTACAGGACTTTCACCTTTTTAAGTAAATTTTTCAAAATTTTTCAAATATATTTTAATTATTTTTATAAACCTAATTTCCATGTTCATTCGTCATTACTAACGGAATCTCGTTTGATTTTTTTAACAGTTACTTAGATATTTCAATTCACTGTTTTTTAAATTTTCACAAAGAAAAAGTTTTCTTTAGGAAATCTATATTTTAAAATAAAATATTATTTTATATAGCTTTTCGCATTTTTTACGTCCTAAAAATTAAATTAATGCCAAGGCATCCACTTAATGCTTTTATTATTAGTACTTAAACCATTTAAATGGTTTAAATTTTTATTTTTTTTTTAAATATTCATTAATTAATTTTAAATTTAAATAGAAAGGATATAAAACACTTTTAAAAGAGGGTTTTTTAAAAAAAATACCTGTTTTAATTTTTTTATTTCTATGTAAATAAGTTGTTATTAAAGGTCTTAATGGTTTTTGTTCACCTAAAATATAATAAATATTGTTTTTATTTTTATATGAAAATTTATTATTTCTTTTATAAAAATACTGATATTTATTATTTTTATTTTTTAAATGTTGTTTATTAAATTTTTTATTTTTTGAAAAATTTATTTTATTTGTTTGCATATTTATTTAATAATTTGAATAATATCCCCTTTTTGTAATAAAAAATTAGGTTTACTTATAATTTTATTATTAACTTTAATTTTTTTATGATTAATTAATTGTTTTGCATGAAAAACTGTTTTTACTAATTTTAATCTTACAAGATTTATATCTAAGCGACTTTCTAATAAAATAACAAATTTTTGAAAAATATTTATTTTATTAACCCTTTTAGATAATTTTTTAAAAATATTTTTTAATTGATATTCATGAATACATCCATAAAAATTTCGAAATTGTTGTTTCTCAAATAATCTTTTTTGAAAAAATTTTTTACGTTTTTCAGGTTTAATTTCTTTTCTATATCTTAATTTTTTTTTAAATAAATTCCATTTTTTTGATTTTAATTTTAGTAAGTTTAAATTTTTATGTATGTTTCGATTATTCTGAAAACATATTTTATTTCGCGGTTTTAATTTATTCATAATATTTATTAAAATATTTTACGTAATAAATACATTAAAGAATATATTGATTGAATATTTCGTGTATTTGTTACAATAGGATAATTTATATGTTTTAATGTTTGACAAGTATTTACTAATGAAATTGTTGGTATTTTTAAACTGGAAAGTTCTTGATTTAAAAAAGTATCTTTAATTGAACTTTTAATGATTAAAATTAATTTTATTTCATTTTCTTTAAGTAAATAATTAATTACTTTATTAAAAGTGGTATCCATAATTTTATTAGTAATTAAACCATTAACCCACTCTTTATTAAAAAAAATAATGTTAGGATTTTTTTTTACAAAAGAAGTAGTTAATAAAAATTTAACTTCATCCGCATTTCCTATAATTAAAATTTTTTCATTTTTTTGTGACATATATCTTATTAATTTAAAAATACGTTTTAAAAAAAATGAAACATCTTTTAAATTAATTATAGTATGATCATGTCGACTTCCAAATATAAAAGGCAATATTTCTTTATTTGTATAGGTTAAAGATTCTCCATACATATTTTTTGATTTAAATAATAAATTTAATAAAATATTATTATTTTTTTTTGTTTTATTTTTTTGTATCATATTTTATTATTTTTTACTTTTTTTACCTTCTTTTTGTAAAATTTTTTCATTTTTTAATAATAAACCTTTTCCTTTATAAGGTTCAGGTTTTTTATGATTTTTTATATAATGTACAAATTGACTTAAAAAAATAAAATCTATACTACTAAAAATTAAAGTATTTGTTTGATTAATTATTTCAATATTTAAAGGAATTGGTATAATAATATTATGACTAAATCCTAATTTTAAAATTAAGTTGTTTTTTTCAATAAAAGCTTTAAAACCAATCCCTTTTAAAAGTAAACTGATTTTAAAACCTTGCGAAACACCTTTTATTTTGATTTTAATTAATTTAGTATATAAATTTAAAATACTTTTTTTATTTTTAATTATATTTACATTTATTAATAATTTATTTTTTTTTATAAAAAAATAAATATTTTCAATAAAACTTAAAGATAATAAACCTAATGATGTTTTAAAGAAAATTATTTTATTTTTATTAAAAATTTGAATATCTGTTGGAAAAATAAAAGTTTTATCAATAAAAAAAATTTGAATATTTCCTAAAGAACTTTTAAAAAAATTTTTATTTTTTAATTTAATATTTTTTTTTAATATTTTAATCATAATTTTTAAAAAATTTTACAAATTAATTCACCACCAATATTTAATTTTTTAGCTTGTAAATCAGTTAAAATACCTATAGATGTTGAAATAATATAAAATCCTGTTTTTTTTTTATATAAATCTTTATTAGTAATATATAAACGTTTCCCAGGTTTTGATAAACGTTTTATTTCAGTAATAACTGCTTTATTTTTTCTATATTTTAAATAAATTTCTAATTGATTTTTTGAATTTATTTTATAACTTTTTATAAAGCCTTCTTTAATAAGAATATTTAAAATATTTATACTTTGTTTTGATTTTTGTTGTACTATTTTTGATTTTTTTGCTAAGTAACCGTTTTTTATTTTTGAAAATAAATTTGAAAGAGTATCTGTTATAATCATAATAAATTACCAACTATATTTTGAAACACCAGGTAAAAACCCTTTTGAAGCTAATTTACGTAATTTAATTCTAGAAATTTTAAATAAACGATAAATACTTTTAGAACGCCCCGTTAAAACACATAAATTTTTAATTCTAGTAATTGATGAATTTTGATGAAAAAAGAACCATTTTTGTTGTAATTTCCATCTTAAATCTTTTTCAATATTTAAGTTTTTTGAAATAATTTTTAACGTTAATCTATTTTTTTCTAAATTTTTAAATAAATAACGTTGTTTAATATTTTTTTTAATTTTTTTTTGCATAAAATTATATATTATAATAAAAATAAATGTGGAGATAATCGGATTCGAACCGATAACCTTATATTTGCAAAACATACTTTCTACCAGTTGAAATATATCCCCTAATAAGTGTATTGGGACTTGAACCCAAGACCATCGGATTAAAAGTCCGGTGCTCTACCAACTGAGCTATACACTTATTTTAATTAATTAATTATTACAAAAATTTTTTTAAATAATAAAAATTTTTGACTTAAAATAATATTAATTTTTTGTTTTAATAAAGTATTAAAAATAGGTGTTTTTTGTATTTTAATTTCTTGATTTTTGTTATAAATGGCTATTTTTTTTGTTATAAATAATTCAAAATTTGAACAAAAAGTTTTATAAGAATTATTAAAATAAAAAATAATATTATTTTTTTCAAAATTAATTTGATTTTTTTTTTTATTATCAAAAATTATTTTTTTTTTTCTAAATTTTAAATTATAACAAATTTTAGGTAAAAAAAAATAAGTAATAAAAAAATAAAAATTAAAGAAGAAAAATAAAAACCATGAAACTTGATTAAAAAATGAAAATTGATCGAATTGTGGCATAATTTGTTTTAAAAATTTTATTTCTTAAACATATATTTTTCTTGAAAGAACACTTTTATATTTATTTTAAGCGATTATTATATATTTTCTGCTCTTGAATAATTGTTTGAATATATGAAAGTCTTGAAAATTCTTTTTTGGATTTTTTTAAAATATTTAAATTATTAGGATTATTAATTTGAAAATTTAAATATTTTAATTTATAACAATTAATTAATCTTGTAGCATTTATTTTTTTTTTATAAAAACCTTTTTTACTGTTTTTGTTAAAATAAAATTTTTTTTTATATTTTAAAGCATTATTTAAATTTAGAGGTTTCATAGAAAAAATAAAACCTAAAATAGAAATAAAAATTTTTTTATTATTCCAGTTCCCACCCAATAAACGTCCTTTAATTGAATTATTCTTTTTTTCTAAAATATTTTGAAACATTATTTTATTAAATTGATGTAATATATTATAAGTTAAATCATAATTAAATAATATAACATTTTCATATTTCATTGCAATCGTAGAGATTTTATCTATTTTTATTAAAGTAAAAGGTAAATAAATATTTTCATAATTATTAAATTCAATTACATATGATTCGAAATTTAAATTATTATATAAAATTTGATTTTCAAATAAAATATTTTTTAATTTAAATTTTTTATTTTTTAAATAATTATTTTTTAAAAATTGTTGATAATTTAGTAAATTATTGATTTTTTGTTTTTTTAATTTTTGCATTTTAAATAAAAATTTTTAATTAGGCCTAGTAGGATTTGAACCTACAACTACACCGTTATGAGCGGTATGCTCTAACCAATTAAACTATAAGCCTAATTATTTATAAATAAATTTTGTTTTAACTGGTAATTTATTTGAACCTGCTTTTAAAACTTTTTTAGCATTTTCTAAAGAAATACCACTAATTTCATATAAAATTTGACCCTTTTTAACTTTTGCAACCCAAAAAGAAACAGCTCCTTTACCTTTACCCATACGATTTTCAGTAGGTTTAGCAGTTACGGGTATATCTGGAAAAATTCTAATCCAAAGAAATCCTAATCTTTTCATTTTTCGAATAATTATTCGACGAGTTGCTTCAATTTGTCTAGAAGTTAAACGCGTTTCTTCTAAAACTTTAATAGCATATTTACCATAAATAATATTATTACCTTTTGTTGTTTTACCTACAAGTTTACCTTTAAATTGTTTTTTATATTTAGTTTTTTTTGGAAATAACATAATTACGATTTTTTAATAGTTTTTTTTAATTTTAATTTTTTTTTAAAAAATTTTGAATTTAAGGGTATTTGAAAAGGTTTAAAAAAAACCCACAATTTAATACTACAAATACCTGAAGGTGTTTTAAATTCATTAAAATGATATTTTATATCATATTCTAAAGTATTTAATGGTATTTTCCCTTTTTGAAATACCATTTTTTTTTTACGTTTTGATTTATTTAAACGACCTTTAAATTGAAGACGATATCCAATAAAATTGGAAAACATTTTAAAAAATTCTTGAAGCATATTATCGATATTATTTATAAATTTTTTATGTGTTTTTTTTCTTTCTAATGTTTGTTTAATATAGAATGTTATTATATTAATATTTTTAGTATAAAAAGCATAACTAAAATTATAAATCATTTTTTTAACATTTTTATTAATTCGAGTATTTTTTTTTATTTTATCAAAAATATTTTTTAAATTTTTTCGTAATTTAATAAATTCAAAGAATTGAACATTTTTTATAAATAATTTAATATTATTATTAGGATAATATTGATTTAAATGATTTATAATTTTATTATAAGATAATTTATAATATTTTTTAGCATTTTTTTGTATATAAACATATACATTAATATTATTTGATGTTTTTACAATATTTATATCTATTAATTTTAAATTTTTATAATTAAAAATATTGTCAAAATATTTTTTAATTTCTAAATCAAAATGTAATAGATCAGAATATTCATTATTATTAATAATCCATTTTGAATTCCAATTTTTTTTTTTATTTAATCTTAAACTAATTGGTATAATTTTTTGACCCATAATTTATTTTTTTTTTTTATATATATGTTTTTTTCGTGTATTAATAAATTCACCAAATTTAAAACCAATCATTTTATCGTTTATTTCTAAATTAATAAAGATTTTACCATTATATATACTTACAGAATGATTACTATATTCTGGTAATATTGTTAAATTTTTATTAGTTATTTTCATCCATTGTTTTTTTTTTAATAAATTAACTTTAAAAAATGGACCTTTATATTTACTTCTAGACATAATTTCTTTATTGAATAATTAATTTTTTTTTATTTTTTTTACGTGTAGGTTTTCCTTTCGTTATTTTACCTTGTGGTGTTACAGAAGGTCGTCCACCACTTGTTTTACCTTCACCACCACCATGTGGGTGATCAATAGGATTTTTAGCTACACCACGTACACTTGGTCTTCGATTTAACCAACGAGAACGTCCTGCTTTACCTAATTTAATTTTTTTATGATTAATATTAGATACAATACCTAAGGTTGCATAACAAGTTAATAATATTAATTTTAATTCACCAGAATTTAAACGAATTCTAGCATATTTATTATTAATTTTTTGAATTAATTGTGCAGAAGTACCAGCACTTCGTATTAATTTTCCTCTTGATTTAGGATATAAACTTATATTATGAATTAAACTACCTATTGGAATATTTTGTAAAGGTAAAGCATTACCTACCTTTAATTCAGCATTTTGTGAACTTTTGATATATTGATTAATTTTTAAACCTTCCGGCGCTAAAATTAAATAAGATTTAAAATCATTCTTAATATAGGCTATATTGGCCGAACGGTTAGGGTCATATAAAATTTTAATAACATAACCTTCTATATTTTTAGATCTATTAAAATCAATCAATCTATATAAACGTTTATGTCCACCACCTCGGTGTCTAACCGTTATTTTACCTTGATTATTTTTACCGTTAGCACGTTGAAAACCTTTTGTTAAAGATTTAATTTTAAAAATTCGAGTTAAATTTTTTTTTTTTAATAAAAATGTTTGACGTTGTGAGGGTGTTATGGGATTTATTTTTTTTTCTATCATTTTATATGGTATATAGATAAAATCTATTATGTTATTTATTTTTAATAAAACAATTTCAGATTCAAAAAGTATTTTATATTCATTAACTATAATATATGGTATTAATGAATATCAATCTAAGAAAATTTGTAAAAATATAGGAATTAATCCTCAAATCACCCTTAATAAACTTAAAAACAACCACGTAAACCGACTTATAAACTATATCAACAGAAATTTAAAAGTTGAACAACTTTTAAAAAAATCGAAAACAGAAAGATTAAATGAATTAGTAGAAATTAAAAGTAATCGTGGAATTAGACAAAGTCAAGGATTACCTGTACGAGGACAACGTACACATACAAATGCAAAAACGTCTAAAAAAATAAAAAAAATTTTTATTCAAAAACGTATTTCAAGAAATAAACGTCCTTTTAAGGTACAAAAAAAAAAAAAATAAAATTATTATTCTATGAATAAAAATAAATTTAAATATAATTTTAGAAATAAATATAAAAAAAAAAAAAATTTAAAACAAAAAAATCTTTTAATTTTAGCTAATTTACATATTACCGCAAGTTTAAAGAATACTATTATCAGCTTAACAGCTTATAAAGGTAATCTTTTAAAACAATGGTCAACAAAATCATTAAAAAAAACAAAATTTAAAAAAAATACACCATATAATGTACAATTAATTGTTTATAAAATTAATAAATATCTTCAATTAAAAAAAATTAAAAAATTAAAAATTTTTTTACATGGGACTGGTTTAGGTAGATATAATGTTTTAAAAAATTTAAAACAAAAAAATTTTAAAATAAAATATCTTTTAGATAAAACAGCTAAACCTTTTAATGGTTGTAGATTAAAAAAAAAAAAAAGACGTTAATTTTAATATGGATAGGTGATCGAGTGGTTTAAGGTGTCAGTCTTGAAAACTGAAGTATGTAAAAATACCGTGGGTTCGAATCCCACTCTATCCTTAAAAAGCTAGAGACGGATTTGAACCGTCATTAAAGGATTTGCAGTCCTTTACATTACCATTATGTTATCTAGCCAAAATTATAATATATGAATAAAAATAAAAAATTTTTTACCTATAAAAATAAAATTATTTTAACAAATGGATCTTCTTTAAAAATAACATCTATTAAGTATTTAAAAAATTATCAATTAAATTTAAAAATTTTTAAAGAAACAAAAATCATTACAGATACAAATATTAATTTAGATAAAAATAAATTAAATTTTATAAAAAAAATAATTTAAATTATATTTATTTAAATATATAGAAATATAAATAAATATTTCAAAAAAAAATAAAAAAAAAAAATAAATTAATAAAAAATTAAACATATCGGGAGGTGTAATTAATGCACTTAAAAATAAAATTTTTAAATAAAAAAATTTTCTTAAATTAATAATTATTTTAATTTGAAAGATATTATTAAATATTAAAAAAAATAAAAAAAAAAAATAAATTAATATCATAAATATATAAATAAATGATGAAAAAATAAAATCAAAATAATTATTAATTTTCGGTTCAAAATAAATTGTTAAAAGATATAAATTAGAAAAATTTAAATTTAATAAAAAATTCCAAATATATGGAATAATATTTGTAAAGATGAAATTTATTATAAATAAATTAAAAAAAATAAAAAAAACATAAAATTTTATAAACATAAAATTTTCAAATTTAAATAAACCTTTTGATAAAAAAAACCAAATTAAAAAAATACTTAATTGAATTGAAATAAAAGTTGAAATGAAAATTGAGATAAAAATATTAGTAATAAAAATTTCAGTAATATTTGTAAAGATAAAATATTTTAACATATTTTTATTAAGTAAATTATTAACTAATAAATATATTAATTGATCTGAAAAATAATAAGAAATTATAAAAAGATAAAAAAAGGTAATTAAAATTATAAAAAAATTATATTTTAATTCAAATAAATGTAATTGTAAATAAGTTATGATTTTATTTTTATGCATATATTAAAAAATAATATTATTAGCCTACTTGGTGAAATTGGTAAACACGATAGATTTAAAATCTGTTCCCATTAAAGGGTTATTGGTTCAAGTCCAATAGTAGGTATTTATTTATTATCAAAGTGGTGAAATTGGTAAACACGTTACACTTAGGATGTAAAGCTTTAAAGCATTAAGGGTTCAAATCCCTTCTTTGATAATTTCTGTTTAAACGATAGATATTTTTATAATTATTTTTTTTTTTTAAATATATTCTTTTAGTGAAAATAAATTCATATTTTATTTAATTTTAATCAAAAATATGATTGATATATATATTAACAATATAAAATTAAAAGTTAATAAAAATTTAACTGTATTACAAGCATGTAATAATTTCAAAATTGAAATTCCTAAATTTTGTTTTCAAGAAAATTTACAAATTGCTGGTAATTGTAGGATGTGTTTAGTTGAAATTGAAAATTCACCTAAACCTGTAGCCTCTTGTGCTATGCCTTTAATGCCTAATATGCGTATATTTACGGATACACCTTTAGTACAAAAGGCACGTGAAAGTGTTTTAGAATTCCTTTTAATAAATCATCCTTTAGATTGTCCTATTTGCGATCAAGCCTCAGAATGTGATTTACAGGATCAAACAATGATTTTTGGTTCTGATCGTAGTCGTTTTTTTTTTAAAAAACGTGGTGTAGAAGATAAATATTGTGGTCCTTTTATTAAAACAATAATGACCCGATGTATTCATTGTACACGTTGTGTACGTTTTGCAAATGAAATTTGTGGTATTGATGATTTAGGTACAACGGGTCGTGGTAATAAAACAGAAATTAATTTTTATTATCCAAAAATTTTTAATTCAGAATTTTCTGGAAATTTAGTTGATTTATGCCCTGTTGGGGCTTTAACTTCAAAACCTTATACTTTTAAAGCACGTTCTTGGGAATTAAAAAAAAATGAAGCAATTGATGTTTTAGATGGAATAGGTTCTAATATTAGAATTGATATTTTTAATAATGAAATTGTACGTATTTTACCTAAAACTAATTTTGATATTAATAAAGAATGGATATCAAATAAAACAAGATATTTTTTTGATAGTTTAAAATATCAACGATTAAAATATCCTTTATTAAAAGATAATAAAAATAATTTTCAAAAAATCTCATGGTTAGATGCTTTAAATATTATTAATCAAAAAATGATAACAATAGATAGTTCAAATATTAAAAGTATTATTGGGGATTTAACTGATTTAGAATCTATTTTTTTATTAAAAAAAATTTTAAATAAATTGGGAATTTCAAATATTAATTATGAACGTTTTTTAAAAAATTCAAATATTAATATAAATTCAGATTTAAGTTCAAATTATTTATTTAATAATACTTTAAAATCAATTGACGAATCCGATCTTTGTTTAATCATTGGAAGTGATGTTCGTCTAGAAGGTTCTATTTTAAATATACATTTAATTAATCGTTTAAAAAAAGGGAATTTTAAAATTGCTTATATAGGTAATAAAACTAATTTTACTTACCCAATAGAACATTTAGGATTAACTTTTACAACTTTGATTAATATTTTATTAGGGAAACATATTTTTTGTAAAAATTTAAAAAAAGCGAAAAAACCTTTAATTATTGTTGGAGAAAATATTTTAAATCAAAAAAATGGTTTTTTTTTCTTAAAAAAAATAAAAAATTTATCATTTTTAAAAAATAATATTAATTTTTTTAATTCACAAACAAGTTTTATTAATTTTTTAGAAATAACTTTTTCAAACTCTAAAAATGCATTAAATAATTCAAAATTATTTTATTTATTTAATACAAATTTACAAAATAAATTAAAAATATCTAAAGATAATTTTATTATTTATCAGGGACACCATTTTACAAAAGATGCACAAAATTCAAATTTAATTTTACCTGGTTTAACTTTTTTAGAAAAAAAGGGAATGTATATTAATTTAGAAGGTTTAATTCAAAAAAATCAACAACTTTTAAATTTAAATACTGAACAACGTAAAGATTCTATTATTTATAGAAATATTTTTAAATTTTTAATAACTAAAAATCAATTTAAATCAAATTCATTTTTAAAAATTAAAGATATTTTACCTTACTTATTGAAAAAAAAAATAAAAATTATCAAAAATTTTAGTATAAATATTAATAAACAACATTTAAAAATTAATATAAACTTTTTAGATTCATTAATAAAAAATAAGTATTATACTAATATATTAGAACAATATTCAAAAATATTAATTAATTCTAATAAAATTATCAAAAATCAATCAAAATCATTATGATATACACAATTTTAAAATTCTTAATTTTAGTTTTACCTTTATTAATTGCTGTGGCTTATTTTACTTTAGTTGAACGTAAAGTATTAGCTTCTATTCAAAGAAGAAGAGGACCTAATGTCGTAGGTACTTTTGGATTATTACAACCATTAGCAGATGGTCTTAAATTATTTGTAAAAGAAACTGTTTTACCCAGTAATGCAGATGTAGTTTTATTTATATTTGCGCCTATTTTAGCTTTTTTTTTAAGTTTATTAAGTTGGACTGTGATACCTTTAGGATTTGGTATGTTTTTTACTGAATTAAATATAGGTATTTTATATTTATTAGCAATATCATCATTGGGTGTTTATGGTATTATTATTGGTGGTTGGTCAAGTAATTCTAAATATTCATTTTTAGGTGCTTTAAGATCAACTGCACAAATGATTTCTTATGAATTAACGATAGGATTTTCTATTTTATCAGTAATTGTTTGTGCTAAATCTTTAAATTTAATTTCTATTGTTTTAGCACAAAAAATGGTATGGTATTGTTTTCCTCTTTTTCCTATTTTTTTAATTTTTTTTATTTCATGTTTAGCAGAAACAAATCGACATCCATTTGATTTACCTGAAGCTGAAGCTGAATTAGTTTCTGGATATAATGTTGAATATTCAGCAATGGGTTTCGCTTTATTTTTTTTAGGTGAATATGCAAATATGTTATTAATGAGTAGTTTAACTACTATTCTATTTTTAGGTGGTTGGTTAGCACCCTTCCCATTTAGTATTAAGTTTATTAATTTCTTACCCGGATCTTTTTGGTTTAGTATTAAAGTATGTTTTTTTGTTGTTTTATTTGTAGTGGCACGAGCTGTTTTACCACGATACCGTTATGATCAATTAATGCGATTAGGTTGGAAAATTTTTTTACCTTTTACATTAAGTTGGTTTTTATACACTGCAAGTATTTTAATAAGTTTTAATTGGTTAATTTAATTATGAGCATTTTAAATCATTTTATTTTTACTTTTTTTTTATTTTGTCTAGGATTATTTGGTATAATTTTAAATAGACAAAATATTATAATTATTTTAATGTCTATTGAATTATTATTATTATCAATCAATTTAAATTTTATTTATTTTGCAGTTTTAATTGATGATATAATAGGACAAATTTTTTCATTATTAATTTTAACCGTAGCAGCTGCCGAATCTGCGATTGGTTTAGCTATTATGATTGTTTTTTTCAAATTATATGGAGATATTTCAATTTATAAAATTAATTTATTATCATTATAATAAATTAATTTTATAAAAAAATATATCCTTTAAGTATAAGTAATTTTAATATTTTAAAAATCATTATGCATACTTTTATAAAATTTTTTTTAACTGGTATTTTTTCAATTCTAAAAAATATCCAGTCTTTTTTAAATATATAAAATTTTATATTTCAATTTAAAATTAATTTTTTTTTTTTGAGTTTATTTGTAATTTTTTCAATGAATCTACCTTTTATCAAGATGTTTTTAAAAATTTTAACGAATCTATTCAACTGGGGATTGAATCTAGTAGCAGCGATAGTGACTCTAGAGATTTTAACGTTTCTGAAGCAGAAAGTGAACCTGTTAAAGCGTTAACAAAAAAGGCCTTAGCTATGTTACCTAAAAATTTAAGCTAATAATTATTTTTTTTTTAATTTTAACCGTGGAAGCTACTGAATCTGCGATTGGTTTAGCTATTATGATTGTTTTTTTCAAATTATATAGAGATATTTCCATAAATTAATTTTATTTTTATATTTTTTAAAAATATACACCTATCGACTTTTTTAATAACTATTAGAGGGTTTATTAATAATAATTTTAAATTTTTAATATGTTTCTCCGAATGGATGACGTATTTAAATCGTATATAAATTATTTAACAAAATATTGATTAATTTTTTTAAAAGATTATAGTTTAATATAAGATTATTTAATAATACGATAAAGCGTTTATAATGATTTAATAATTGATAATATAAGTATATAAGTGGGATGATTTTGATGAAAAAAATTTAATAGAGGGTAAATTTAAATCCATTTATTTTTATTTAAAATGGAAAGGTAAGGTAACTGGAAAAAACCTTCTGACCCTATTTTTAATTAATTTCATAATTTTAATTAAATAATTATATGTATAGAATAATACTAATTATTTTTATTTATTTTTTTTTTAATAAAAGAATTATTTCTTTCATGATTTTATCAAATTGTATTGAATTTTTTACTAAATTTGTATCATTTAGAAAAAAATTGTGGATTTCTTTCAATACAAATATTATATTAGAAGAATCTTCTTGTTCAAAAATAAATTTTTGAATATTTAAAAAAATATCTCTAAAAAGACTCCATTCGACAACTAAGGCCAATTCATCTAATAATTTTTGTAACTGGTTTAAATCAGTTTCGGGTGGGGACAGATATAAAAATAAAATATATATTGCACCTGATAAACTTCCGACTAAAATTAACCATTTTAAATAAGTAAATATTGATTGTAATTGTAATATATTTTTTTGTTTATCATTATTTGATGTATTTTCTTCAGGGTTTAAGGTATCCACATCTTCTAAATTAAACAAAAAAGAAAAAATAATTTTTTTTATTAAATTAATTATAAATTCCATAATTTTTAATAAGTATTATTTTATAATAACACTTAATTTTTTTTAATAAGTATTATTTTATAATAACACTTAATTTTTTTTAATAAGTATTATTTTATAATAACACTTAATTTTTTTTAATAAGTATTATTTTATAATAACACTTAATTTTTTTTAATAAGTATTATTTTATAATAACACTTAATTTTTTTTAATAAGTATTATTTTATAATAACACTTAATTTTTTTTAATATTTTAAATTATTTATTAGTATTGTAACGTACTAAATATGCTTCAAATTTACCTAAAAATGGTATAATTATGATAAAAAAAAAAAAATAATAAATCATACTAATAATACCAATTTCAGTATAAGGATATTCAACTGGACATTGACCCACCCAACCTAATAATAAGAAAGCTACAACTAATAACCAATAGCATACTTTAAAAATAGGTCTAAAAGCAGTACTTCTAATTTCAGATGAATTAGTAAAAGGTATCGTTAATAAAATAATTAAAGAACCAAACATTGCAATAACCCCACCAATTTTATTCGGAATTGATCTTAAAATTGCATAAAAAGGTAAAAAATACCATTCAGGTACAATATGTAAAGGTGTTTTCATTGGATTAGCTTCAATATAATTATCTGGATGACCTAAAGTATTAGGGTAATAAAATATAAAAATAAAAAATACTAAAAATAATACCATTAAACCAAATAAATCTTTTGTATAAAAATAAGGATAAAAAGGAATATTTTCAGTTTTTAAAGTAAGACCTAAAGGATTATTAGAACCAACTTCATGTAATAAAATTAAATGTATTAATACTGCACCGACAATTACAAAAGGAAAAGTAAAATGTAAACTAAAAAAACGATTTAAAGTTGGATTATCTACAGCAAAACCTCCCCATAACCAATCAACAATATCTTTACCAATTAAAGGTATAGCAGAAAATAAATTAGTAATAACAGTTGCACCCCAAAAACTCATTTGTCCCCAAGGTAAAACATAACCCATAAATGCAGTTGCCATCATTAAAATAAAAATAATTACACCTGAACACCATAAAGCTTCTCTTGGGGTTATATATGAACCATAATATAAACCTCTAAAAATATGTACATATACTACAATAAAAAAAAATGAAGCACCATTTGCGTGAGTATATCTAATTAACCATCCATTATTAACATCTCTCATAATATGTTCAACACTATTAAAAGCTAAATCAATATGCGGTGTATAATGCATTGCTAAAAAAATACCAGTTAAAATTTGTACTACTAACATAATACCGGCTAACGAACCAAATCCAAAAAAATAATTTAAATTAACAGGGGTTGGATAATCTATTAAATGATTATTAAGAACTGCAAATAATGATTTTTTATTCCATCTCATAATTTGAAATGAAAAATTAACCTAAAAACAAAAATAATTACAAGAATATTAAACATTTATCTTTTTATCCCAAGGATTATTAAATTCAAATAATCTATATTGTTGTGATAAATTAATAGGTTCATAAACAACTCTTTTTTTTAATTCATTATAAAATACTTCTAAAAAACCACTTAGAGGAAAATCTTTACGTAAAGGATGCCCTTCAAAACCATAATCAGTTAAAATTCTTCTTAAATCAGGATGATTTAAGAAAAAAATACCAAACATATCCCAAATCTCTCTTTCACACCAATTAGCTGCTTTATAAATATTAATAATAGAATCTACTGGTTGTAATTCGTTAATATTTATTTTAACTTTTAAACGACTATTAAAACGTATACTTAATAAATTATAAATAATTTCAAAACGTTTTTTTTTATTAATATAATCGACAGCACAAATTTCAGATAATATTTTAAATTGACTATTTGTATGATTTTTAAAAAAAAAAAGAATAGGTATTAATTTTTTTGTAGAAATATTAATACATAATTCATTTTTATATAATGTATAATTTACTATAGGTAAAATTTGTAATAAATATTGATTAAATTTTGTTAATAACTTCATAAATTAAAAATAATAATAAATAATAAAAATAATATTTATATATTAAAAAAATAAATAATTTCTTTTAAAAAAATAATTTATAAGTACATTTAAGTATATCTATAACATAGAAAATATAATAAAAATTATTTTTATTATATTTTACAGGATTTAATTTTAATTAAAAAGCAAATAAAATTAAGAAAGCCATCATTAAACAGAATAAAGCAATTGCTTCAGTTAATGCAAAACCTAAAATAGCAGTTCTCATTAATTCTTGTTGTAAAGAAGGATTTCTTGAAATACCTATAATTAAAGAACCAAAAACGTTACCGATACCAATACCAGCACCAATTAATCCTAAAGTAGCTAATCCTGCACCTAAAAATTTAGAAGCTTGTAATAACATAAATGTATTATCAAAGAAATTTTTATTATTTAAAATATCTTAAAGAATATATTTTTTTAATTTTTTTATTCAAAAGAATGTGTAGATTTAATCTTTTTATATATTACTCTATAAATATTACTAATCAATCATGCATTATTTTATTAAATATATTTATATCTGTTATTTTCTCTTCAAAAACCTAAGATAATTTAAAAATTTTATCCAAATATTACAAAAACTCTAAACAAATTAGATAAAAAATTTAATCTTATAAATAAAAAATGTCTTGGGATATTGAAAAATAAATATAATAAAGAATTAACTAATTTATATTTACACATATATAATAATTATTTTAAAATTTAAAACTACAATTTATTTTAAAAATGAGTAGATAAAGTAATTTTAAAAAATTTTCTGCACCTATTTTTAGTTTAAATACTTTTTTATACTTCCGCAAATATTGATTGTTTACAAAAATTATTAGATCAATTAGCCAGAGTAGTTGATTGGGAGCTATTCCGTGATATTTAAAAAAATGTTTAGAGAATAGTTGATAAAACAATTGGGACGACTTTATATGTCTAAAAAGAAATTCATCATTTTTTTATTAAATAATAATTAAGTAAAAGATCCTATTAAATTTGATAAAATTATGGAAGAATTAATAGATTTGTTAACTAAATATAAATAGAAATAATACTTTCTTTTTAATCATTATTAATTTATTAATTAAAAAAATATTTCGAATAAAACACCCATAAAAATTAAAAGTTTAAAATAATAAAATGTTAGTTTTTGTGTATTTTTATTTTCCGAACTTTCAGTTGTATTGATAATTAAATTTTCTTGGGAGTCTAGATCAATAAGGAGAAAAGTGAATAAATATATTTTTTATTAAAAAATTAAAAATTCCATAATTTGATTTAATTTTTTATATCAAGTAATTACAATTACTTAATATTTTTTTTTTTCTATTATAAATAATTTTTTGTTTAACTATCTTTGAAAATTTAATAATTATTTTTTTTTTATAAAAATTTATTTAGTAAGAAAATTATTAGTAAAATCAGTTGCTAAAATATTTAATTTTTTATCTAATTCTTTAGAGATTTCTTTTTTAGTTAAAATTTCATCTAAGATAGCAGAATGGTTATTTTTAATAAAATTTAACCAATTAGTTTCAAAAATTGAAATTTTATCTACAGCAATTTTATCTAAAAATCCACGTACACCTAAATAAATAATTATAATTTGATCTTCAACAGATAAAGGTATATTTAATCCTTGTTTTAACATTTCTGTTAATCGAACACCTCTATTTAATTGTTGTTGAGTAGTTGCATCTAAATCTGAACCGAATTGTGCAAAAGCTTGTACTTCTCGAAATTGAGCTAATTCTAATTTCATCGTACCCGCAATTTGTTTCATAGCTTTAATTTGAGCAGCTGAACCAACACGACTTACTGATAAACCAACACTAATTGCAGGTCTTTGACCTTCATTAAATAATTCAGTTTCTAAAAAAATTTGACCATCAGTAATAGAAATAACGTTAGTTGGAATATAAGCAGAAACATCACCTGCTTGAGTTTCAATAATAGGTAACGCAGTTAATGAACCACCACCAATTTTTCTATTCATTTTAGCAGCTCTTTCTAATAAACGTGAGTGTAAATAAAAAACATCACCAGGATAAGCTTCTCTACCTGGAGGTCTTCTTAATAATAATGACATTTGTCTATAAGCTACAGCTTGTTTTGATAAATCATCATAAAAAATAACAGCATGTTTACCATTATCTCTAAAATATTCACCTAAAGCACAACCTGTATAAGGTGCTAAATACTGTAAAGGTGCTGAATCTGAAGCAGTAGCCGCTACAATAACAGAAAAAAACATAGCATTTTTTTCTTCTAAAGTTTTAGTTAATTCAGCAATAGTTGATCTTTTTTGACCAACACCTACATAAATACAATATAATTGATTATTTTTATCTTTTTTTAAGTGAGGTTCTCTTTGATTAATTATTGTATCGATTGCAATAGATGTTTTACCTGTTTGTCTATCACCAATAATTAATTCTCTTTGACCACGACCAATAGGAATTAAACTATCTACAGCTTTTAAACCTGTTTGAACAGGTTCTTTAACACTTTCTCTAGGCATAATACCCGGAGCTTTAACTTCAACTCTACTTTCTAATTTACTATTAATTTGACCTTTACCATCAATAGGTTGTCCTAAAGCATCTACTACTCTACCTAAAACTTCAGGTCCTACAGGTACACTAACAATAGCTCCAGTTCTGCGTACAAAATTACCTTCTTGAATTTCTCTATCGTTACTAAAAACAACAACACCAACAACGTCAGGTTCTAAATTTAAAGCCATTCCTTTAATATTACCGTTATTAAATTCAACCATTTCTCCTGCTTGTATTTTAGTTAAACCGTAACATCTTGCAATACCATCACTCATTGAAAGAACAATACCGGTTTCTTGTAAACTTTTTTCATCTTTATATTTTTTAATATTTGATTCCAGTATATATGATAATTCAATAGCCATTTTGGTTATTAAATTATCATATTATAAAATAATTATAAAGATTATAATTACTGAAAATATATTAAATATATATTTTATACCCTTTACGAGAATTGAACTCGTATTTTTGCCGTGAAAAGGCAATGTCCTAACCATTAGACTAAAAGGGCTTTTTATTAAATAAAATATAAATATTTTATTTAATAAAAATAAGAAAAATCTATATGTATTAAAATTTTTGATACACTTTCATGCATACAACTTTCAAAAATTTTAGGATATAAACCTAATAAAAAAATATTTACAATTAATATTAAATGTATTAAAAATTCACGATAAGTTAAATCATAATAAATTTTTAAATAAATATTTTGAATATTACCGTAACAAATCCTATTATAAAATAATAAAGAATAAACACCACCCAGAAACATACCAATTGTTGCAAAAACAGCTGTTGTAGTATTATCTTCAAAAACCCCCGTTAAAATAAGAATTTCACCAACAAAACTACTTGAACCTGGAATAGACATATTCGCTAATACATAAATAAATAATGCAATACAAAATAAGGGCATTGTATGTGCTAAACCACCATAATAATTAATAAAACGTGTATGATATCGATCATATAAACATCCAATAGAAAAAAATAAACCACTAGATACTAAACCATGACTAATCATTTGAATAATACTACCTTCTAAACCTTGAATAGTTAAAGAAAAGATACCTAAAATAATAAAATTCATATGAGCAACCGATGCATAAGCAATAATACGTTTTAAATCTGTTTGTCGAATAGCTGTTAATGAAGCATATATAATTGATATTAAACATAATACTAAAATATATGGTGTGAAATAGATTGTTGCTTTAGGGAATAAAGGAACTAAAAATCTAATCATACCATACGAACCTAATTTTAATAAAATACCCGCTAATAATACTGAACCCGCGGTAGGAGCTTCAACATGTGCTTCAGGTAACCATACATGAAAAGGTAACATTGGAACTTTAACAGCAAATGATAAAAAAAAAGCTAAAAAATATAATTTTTCATAAGAAAATTTAAAATTACTATAATATAATATTTGATAATCTGTTGTACCTACAGTTAAAAATAAATGGATAATTGCAATAAACATAAATAATGAACCTGCTAGGGTATACATAAAAAATAAATAAGAAGCTTTAATTTTACGTTCTCTTGATCCCCAAATACCAATAATTAAAAACATTGGAATTAATACACTTTCAAAAAAAATATAAAAGATAAGTAGATCTAATACACTAAATGAAATAATTAAACAAAATTCTAAAAGAAAATATAAAATAAAATATTCTTTTACATTTTTAGTAATAATTTCATAACTGATTAGCATACATATGGGAATCAAAAAGGTTGTTAAAATTATAAAAAATAATGAAATACCATCAAGACCTAAATAGAAATTTATATTAAATTGACTAATCCACTCTATTTTAAATAAATATTGAAAATTAGAAGTAGATTTATCAAATAATATCCATAAAGGTAATGACATTAAAAAAATAAAAAACGACATAAAAATACTTAAATTTTTAATAAATTTTTCATTTTTCGAAAAAGATAATACAATAACCGTAATTAATGGTAAAATAAGTAAAAAGATTAATATAAACTTATTAAACATAAAATTTTTAATTCAATAGAAAAAAGGGCGAAAAATGGGACTTGAACCCATAACACTTAGACCCACAATCTAACACTCTACCAATTAAGTTATAATCGCCTTTTTATATTTTTCTTAAATAATAGATAAAATTTAAAAAAGGTTGAACAATTAAATTATTTAATGGTGGGTAATGTTTAGATAACATTTGTTTTATTTTTAAATTAGAATAGATTTTATTTTGAAAACTTAAATAAATTAATTCAAGTTTTTTAAATTGACTAAAATCTTTAATTAAATTTAATTCATTATTCCCATAGATTATTAAAACAGATCCCTGTCCTTTTAATTTAGAAAAAACATGAGTAGTTAATTTTTGATTTAATATTAAAGATTTATAATTTAATTTTTTAATATTTTTTTTTATAGAGATTATTTCTTTAATATTTAAATCATTATACCTAAATAAATATAAAAATTTATAAGTTTGTTTAATTTTTTGTAATTGATTTAGTTTATATTTTTTAAAAAAAAATTTTTGCATATTAGTTTTAATAAATTTATTTTACTTTTATTCAGATAATTTTAATTAACGATCAATTTCACCAAATACAACATCTAAAGTACCTATAATAGTAACCACATCGGCAATCATATGATTTTTAGCTATAAAATCTAACGCCTGTAAATGGAGAAATCCTGGTGATTTAATTTTACATCGATAAGGTTTATTTGTTCCATCAGATACTAAATAAACGCCATATTCGCCCTTTGGTGCTTCAATAACAGTATAAGTTTCACCACTATTTACATTAATATTTTCAGAATAATATTTAAAATGATGTATTAAAGATTCCATTGAATTTTTCATTTGAGTTCTATTAGGGTTTGTAATTTTTTTATCATCTAATTTAATAGGACCGTTTGGTATTTTATTAAGTACTTGTAAAATAATTCGAATAGATTGACGCATTTCTTCAATTCGAATTAAATAACGATCATAACAATCACCGTTTGTACCTACAGGCACATCAAATTCTAATTGATCATAAATCTCATACGGTTGCGTTTTACGTAAATCCCATGATATACCAGATCCTCTTAACATTACACCACTAAATCCTAAATTTAAGGCATCTTTAGCTGAAACAATACCAATATCTACTAATCTTTGTTTCCAAATTCTATTATTAGTTAACATTTCTTCAATTTCATCTAATCGAGTATTAAATTGTTCACAAAAAATATAAATATCATTTAATAATCCTTTAGGTAAATCTTGATTTACACCTCCGGGTCTAAAATAAGCTGCATGCATACGTGCACCGGAAACTCTTTCATAAAATTCCATCAATTTTTCACGTTCTTCAAATCCCCAGAAATAAGGTGTCATTGCCCCAACATCTAAAGCATGACAACAAACAGCTAATAAATGATTTAATATACGAGTTATTTCAGAAAATAAAACTCTTATATATTGAGCTCTTAAAGGAATATCACAATTTAATAATTTTTCAACTGCTAAAATATAAGCATGTTCTTGACACATCATTGAAACATAATCCAATCTATCAAAATAAGGTAAAGCTTGTAAATAATTTTTATATTCTATTAATTTTTCAGTACCTCTATGTAATAATCCTATATGAGAATCTGCTTTTTGAACAACTTCCCCATTTAATTCTAAAATTAAACGTAGAACACCGTGAGCTGCCGGGTGTTGTGGGCCAAAATTTATTGAAAAATTTTTAATTTTTTTTAATGGCATTTTTAATTTTTTTTATTTTAATTAAGATGAAATATTTATAAATTAATTTTTTTATAAATATATAGCATATATAGTAAGTAAATATTTTTTAAATATTTATTTCTTTTCTGTATATTATGATTTTTCAGGAAATTTTTAATAATAATTTTGAAATTATTATTCCCGAATTTTTTTTAACAACTATTTTATTAATTTTATTATTATTTGGCGTTTTTTACAAAAAAAATCAAAATACTCAAAAAATTTTGATTATTAAAAATATTACTACTATAATAATATATTTATTATTAATTCTTTTAATATTAACATTAAATATAACAAATATTTCAAATAATATATTAAATGGTGTTTTAATTATTAATAATTTTACACAATTTATTAAAATAATTTTAATTTTATCAACAATTATTTGTTTTTTAATACAACAAAAATATTTAATACAACAAAAAATAAACTCATATGAAATTAATATATTAATGTTAATCTCATTATTAGGTTTAATGCTATTAATATCTTCAAATCATTTTATTACCTTATATTTAGCTATAGAATTACAAAGTTTAAGTTTTTATATATTAACTTCAACACAAAAAAAATCAATTTTATCAATTGAAGCTGGTTTAAAATATTTTATATTAGGTTCAATTGCTTCAGGTTTTATCTTATTTGGTTCTTCTATAATTTATGCAATTACTGGATCATTAAATTTTAATAATATTTTTTTAATATTATCAAATATAAATTTTTTAAATAATATTAATATATTAATAAGTTTATCTTATGGATTAATTTTTATTTTAGTTGGAATTTTATTTAAAATAGGTGCAACACCTTTCCATTTTTGGTTACCTGATGTATATGAAGGTGCTCCTAATAATATATCAAGTTTTTTTGCTATTGTACCAAAAATTGCTTTTATTGGAATTTTAATTCGTTTATTTTTTGATATTTTTTTTAATATTTCTTTTTTTTTTGAAATTTTTTTTTATATTATTTCATTTTTATCAATGTTAATTGGTGCATTATCTGCATTACAACAAAAAAAAATTAAAAGATTATTAGCTTATAGTTCCATTAGTCATGTAGGTTTTATTTTAATAGGATTTACATCGAATATGTTAAATAATATACCTTTTATTTTATTATATATTATTATTTATATTATAACAAGTATTAATCTATGGACTTCATATTTATCGCTAAATATAAATCATAAACCTATTAAATATTTAACAGATTTATCTAATATATATACTATCAATAAATTAATAGCCGTTATAATGATTTTAAATATTTTTTCATTAGCTGGTATACCACCTTTAGCTGGTTTTTTTTCAAAATTATTTATATTTTTTTCAGCCATTAAAAATAATTATTTTAGTTTAGTTTTTTTTGGTATTATAATAAGTATTTTAAGTTCTTTTTATTATTTAAAAATAATTAAAATTATTTATTTTGAAAAAATATTAAGAAAAATGTTTATTTCACAAATATATAAAATACAAAGTATTATATTAATAATTAATACACAATTTATTTTATTCTTATTTATTTTCCCCAATATTTTATTAGTAAATTTAAACAAAATTTATTTATATTTATTAATATAATATTTAGTCTGGATAGCTCAGTTGGTTAGAGTAAAAGACTGAAAATCTTTGTGTCGGTGGTTCAAATCCACCTCCAGACAATTTTTATGATCAAAATATGTATCTTTTAAGAATAACTTTTAAATCATTTCAAAAAATAAATCAACTTAAACAAAATTTATTAAAATTAAAAATATTTAATAAATTAAAAAACATTCAAATAAAAGGAACTTTTCAAACAAAAAATAAAAATAAAATTTTTACTTTATTAAAATCACCTCATGTTAATAAAAAATCACGTGAACATTTTATTTATAAAAATTATACATCAAAAATTAATATAAAATTTGAAAATATTTTTCATCTATTAAATTTTTTAATTTTAATTAAAAAAACATTATCCGAAAATGCTTCAATGAATATTAAAATTATAAAAATAGAAAAAAAAAATCAAAAAAAAAATTAAAATTATGCTTATAGCTTAATTGGATAAAGCGTTAGATTGCGGATCTATAAAATGAAAGTTCAAATCTTTCTAAGCATATATTTGATTTATTTTGAAGTATAGCCAAGTGGTAAGGCCTCCGTTTTTGGTACGGAAAATCAAAGGTTCGAATCCTTTTACTTCAAAAGGGCCTATAACTCAGTTGGTTAGAGTATACGCCTGATAAGTGTAAAGTCAGTAGTTCAAATCTACTTAGGCCCATCGAATAATTAGCTCAATTGGTAGAGTATTTCGTTTACACCGAAAATGTTAGCGGTTCGAGTCCGTTATTATTCAATAATAAAAAATAATATGTCAACAATTAATCAATTATTTTTAAAAAAACAAAAACGTTTAGACAAAAAAAAAAGAAATAAAAGTCCAGCCTTAAAACAATGCCCTCAACGTAAAGGTATATGTTTAAAAATTTATAATACAACACCTAAAAAACCTAACTCAGCTATGCGTAAAGTGGCAAAAGTACACCTATCAAGTAGATATACCATAATTACTTATATACCGGGTATTGGTCATACATTACAAGAGCATTCGATAGTATTAGTTAGAGGGGGTAGAGTAAAGGATTTACCTGGTGTAAAATATCACGTAATTCGAGGTAAATATGATTTATTAGGGATTTATTCAAGAAAAACATCTAGATCAAAATATGGAACTAAAATACGAAGAGTATAAAATAAAAAAATTATTTATAAATATGTTATTAAAAAAAGGTAAAAAAACCTGTTCAGAAAATATATTTAAAAATATTTTAATTAATTTAAAAAAAACTACAAAACAAAAACCTAATTTTATTTTATTTAAATCTATTGATAATTTATTACCTAAATTAAAAGCAATAAGTATCCCCAATAAAAAAAGAAATAAAAAAAAAAAAAAAAAAGATCGATATTTTTTAATGCTTTTAAATGAAGATAAACAAATAAAAAAATCAGTATCATGGTTACTTTTAAATGCGAATTTGAAAAATATAACAAATGAAATTATTCAAACTTCAAAAAATAAAAGTAAAACAATTAATACAAAAAAACAATATTACAAAAATATAAAAAAATTAAAATTTAATCTTGTTTTTGATTAATCTAAAATTTCAAAGTATTTATATTATATACATAAAATAAAAATAATTTTTATACAATCCATTTACAAATTCAAAACTTTTATTTAAGAAAGTGTAACGAAGATGCATTTAATAAATTTTTTTTTTTGGTTTCAGCGAAAGATCTAATTATCAAAAAAATTTAGATTATAATATAAAACATATTTCACTAAAAACTAATATTAAAAAATATAAAATAATAAATCAATCATTAGATTCTATGCTATTAGGCAAATTAATAAAAGAACTACTTGTTTTATAAAAAAAAAATTAAAGAATATTTCAATAATGTAAAACAAAAATCAGTTATCATTAAGCGATTAATTATTACACAATTTTAAAATTTTTATGAAAAATTATTATTACATTAATAAAAAAACTTTACAAATTGAAACAACAACAAATGATTCTAATATCGATAATTTTAAAAATGACTTAAAATTTTTAAAAGAAATTTCTAATAACACACAAAATACGCAAAAACACCCATATCATTTAGTAGATCCAAGTCCATGGCCTTTTGTTATTTCATTTGGACTTTTTTTTTTAACTTTTGGTGGAGCTATGTATTTTCACGGTTATATAGGTAGTAATTTATTAACATTAACAGGATTTTTTATGGTTATTTTAACTATGTATACATGGTTTCGTGATATTGTTAGAGAAGCGGTATATGAAGGTCAACATACTAAACAAGTACAATTAGGTTTAAGAAATGGTATGCTTTTATTTATTTTTAGTGAATTACTATTTTTTATTAGTTTTTTCTGGGCTTTTTTCCATTCCGCTTTAGCACCTACACCTGAAATAGGATCATTATGGCCTCCATTAGGTATAGAAACTGTTAATGCTTGGGGTATTCCTTTATTAAATACTATAATTTTATTATCATCAGGTGCAACCATTACTTGGGCACACCATTCAATAGTTTTTGGTGATAGAAAAAATGCTATTTTAAGTTTAATTATTACAATTTCATTAGCTTTTTTTTTTACTTTAATTCAAGCATATGAATATATTGAAAGTACTTTCTCTATTTCTGATAGTATTTATGGTACAACTTTTTTCTTATTAACCGGATTTCACGGTATACACGTTATAGTAGGTACTATCTTTATTATAGTAAGTACTATTCGATTAATTAATCATCATTTTACAAAACAACATCATTTCGGTTTTGAAGCTGCAGCTTGGTATTGGCATTTTGTTGATGTTGTTTGGTTATTTTTATTTGTAGCTGTTTACTGGTGGGGCGGTAATTAATTAAAACAATAAATTTTATGTTTAGTCCTTTAGAACAATTTGAAATTTTACCTATTTTTCAAATACCTTTTGTATTTACAAATGCTTCTTTAATCTTAATAATAGGTTTAGTTTATTTATATATTTTTACATGTATTAAAACTAAATTTATTCCAACACGTTTTCAACAAATTTTTGAAATGATATTTAATGTTACTATAGAATTAACATATTCTAGTATAGGTAAAGCTGGTAAACATTTTGTTTCATTAATTTTTGTTGTTTTTTTTTTTATTTTATTATGTAATTTAATCGGAATGGTTCCTTATAGTTTTACAGTAACAAGTCATTTAATTATTACATTTACTTTAGCATTAACTATTTATTTAGGTTTTAATTTAATTGGAATTAAAAAACATAAATTAAATTTTTTAAATTTATTATTACCAAGTGGTGCTAGTATAGCATTAGTTCCTATTTTAGTTCCTATTGAATTAGTTTCATATATTTTTCGTGTAATAAGTTTACCTGTTCGATTATTTGCTAATATGATGGCGGGACATACTTTATTAAAAGTAATTGCGGGTTTTGCCTGGACTATGTTAAATGTTAATAGTTTTATATTTATGGCACATTTTATACCTTTAATTATTATTGTATTATTAGTTGGTTTAGAAATTGCTGTAGCATTAATTCAAGCATATGTTTTTACTATTTTAACTTGTATGTATATAAATGATGCTTTAAATTTACATTAATAAATATTAAAATAAAAATATAATATAATGGAAAAGTAGCTCAGTTGGTTAGAGTGGTAGCTTGTCACGCTATATGTCGCGGGTTCGAGTCCCGTTTTTTCCGTTTTAAATTATATTATTAAAAAATTTTACAAATATGTTATTAAATTATTCAAATATTTTTATATTTTTACTATTAAGTTTATTTTTATCCATTTTAATTTTCATTTTATCTTTTGGTTTAATAAAACAAAAAGATGATTTAGAAAAGTTAACAGCTTATGAATGCGGATTTAATCCTTATGATGATGCTAGAAAAATTTTTGATGTAAAATTTTATTTAGTTGCTATTCTTTTTATTATTTTCGATTTAGAAGCTGTTTTTGTTTTTCCTTGGGTTTTAACTTTAAGTTCAAATTTTTCATGGGGATTTTGGACTATGATTGAATTTTTAGTTGAATTAGTTATAGGTTTTATTTATATTTGGTGTAGTGATGCTTTAGAATGGTAAAATTCTTTATATATAAATAAAATTTATTGTTATTTTAAAGTTGATTTTATATCAACTTTATTTTATTTAAAAAAATTATGCTTAAAATATAGCAAAATGTAGGAAAAATAGTTATTTAATAGCTAAACAAATAGACCTTAATATTAGAGGAATTTATATAAAAATATTTTAATAATATAAAACAACGATCAGTTATCATTAAGCGATTAATTATTACACAATTTTAAAATTTTTATGAAAAATTATTATTACATTAATAAAAAAACTTTACAAATTGAAACAACAACAAATGATTCTAATATCGATAATTTTAAAAATGACTTAAAATTTTTAATAATACATAAAATAAAGAATACTTTATTTATCTAGCTATTTATTTATTCCTCCAATTTCTTATAGCCTTTTCATCATTATTTTTATAAATTCTATTTTAGATATCATTACATTTATAACGATATTTAAAAGCTATTGTAAATTTTTTTTCTTAAATTAAATGATAAGAAGTTAAAATTATTATGTTTTTTTTATGAGGTTTATTTTTGATAATCCCAAATTTGAATACATTTTAGATGGAAAATCTATTAAATAGTGATACTAAAAATAATGATTACAGTACTGTTCTGATTATATTAGCTAAACCTATAATAGTATTAAATCTTGAATTCTTCAACAGTAAATATAACGCACTAAATCCTATTTTTTTATGGTGAAATTATACCACAAGTGGTAAATTTATCTATTTTTAAATTTAATTTTGATAACTATTTCAATAATAAAAAAAAAATAGATACATTGATTGTGGGTTGATCTAACAGTTTATCAGTATTAAGTGGTTTGTTACAATAGCCAAATACTAATTACTTAAATATTAATCAAACATTAGTTTTTCTAAAAAATTCTGATTAGGATACCATCAAAGGTCGACTAGTTTTCCGGGTGTGTCTAATGAAGCTTAGGGCAATATTTATAAAAGAACAACTTTATTATAGGGTTTATTCGATAGTAAAGGAAAAAGCAATCTGGTTTAAATCACAAATAAATAGTCTCGAATTTATAAATAGGCTTGAAAACCTTAATGATTTATAGAAATTAAAATTATACGAAAATAGTGCTTTTTTAAGTACAGACTGAACAATAAAAATCTTATTTTTTTAATAAAATAGAATAATTAATTTTTTTAAAAAATATCTATTCTTTAAGAAAAAGTGTTTTTATATAAAAATACTTTAAAAATATTTTATTCTATTATGTTATTATTAAATTTAATTTTTTTACCTTTTTTAGGTTCAGTAGCGGCTGGACTATTCGGGTTTTATATAGGACGTAAAGGTTCTGTTTTTATAACCACTTTAACAACTTTTTTAAGTTGTCTTTTTTCAATAATTATTATTTATAATTCAATTTCAAATGAATATGAATATATTATTTATATTTCAAATTGGATTAATAGTGGTTTATTTAATTGTAATTGGTGTTTTTTATTTGATAGTTTAACTATGATTATGCTTGTAGTTATTACTAGTATATCAACATTAGTTCATTTATATTCATCACAATATATGGCTCACGATCCACATTTATCAAGATTTATGTCTTATTTATCATTATTTACTTTTTTTATGATTATATTAGTTACTGGTGATAATTTTATGCAAATGTTTGTTGGATGGGAAGGTGTAGGTTTTTGTTCTTATTTATTAATTAATTTTTGGTTTACCCGTTTACAAGCAAATAAAGCAGCTATTAAAGCAATGTTAGTTAATAGGATTAGTGATTTAATTTTATTATTAGGTGTTTTAACTATATTTTATAATATAAGAACTATTGAATATTTTAGTACGTTTGCAGCTATTTCAATTGTTAAAGATTTTAATTTTATTTTTTTTAATTATATTTTAAGTATTGTTGATGTAGCTTGTATTTTAATATTTATAGGTGCGATGGGGAAATCTGCTCAAATTTTTTTACATTTATGGTTACCAGATGCTATGGAAGGGCCTACACCAGTTTCGGCTTTAATCCATGCTGCAACTATGGTAACTGCTGGTGTATATTTAACAGCAAGATGTTCACCTATGTTTGAATATTCGATGTTTTCTTTAAAAGTTATTACAGTAATAGGAGCTTCAACGGCTTTCTTTGCAAGTACTGTTGGATTAGTTCAAAATGATTTTAAAAAAATTGTTGCTTATTCTACTTGTAGTCAATTAGGTTATATGTTTTTTGCCTGTGGTTTATCAAATTATCCTTTAGCTATTTTTCATTTATCAAATCATGCTTATTTTAAAGCGTTATTGTTTTTATGTTCAGGTGCTGTAATTCATGCCATGGGTGATGAACAGGATATTAGAAAAATGGGTGGTTTAAGACGTATATTACCTTTTACTTATATAATGTTTTTAATAGGTTCTTTATCATTAATGGGATTTCCATTTTTAACAGGATTTTATTCAAAAGATTTAATATTAGAAGTAGCTTTTGCTAGTTTTAGTGAAACAGGTCATTTTGCTTATTGGTTAGGAACTATTGGTGCCTTTTTTACAGCTTTTTATTCAACACGTTTATTATTTTTTGCATTCTTAAGTGAAACAAATGCTTATAAAAATATTATTAAAAATGCACATGATGTTCCATTAGAAATGGGAATTCCTTTAGGTTTATTAGCTTTTGGTAGTATTTTTATAGGTTATCTTTCAAAAGATATGTTTGTAGGTTTGGGTTCGAATTTTTGGAATAATTCAATTTATATTAATCCATTAAATAATCAGATGATTGATGCAGAATTTTTACCTACTTTTTTTAAATTATTACCCGTTATTTTAAGTTTTTGTGGTTTATTTGGTGCATTTTATTTATATTTTTTTAAATTTAAATTTTTATATAATCTAAAAATTTCAGAATATGGTCTTTATTTTTATAATTTTTTAAATAGAAAATGGTATTTTGATAAAATTTATTATGAATTTATAAATCAATATATTTTAAAAATAGGTTATACCGTAACATATAAAATGATTGATAAAGGTTTAATTGAAATGTGTGGTCCTTATGGTTTAACTACGATTTTTTCTTTTTTAAGTCAAAGAATAATTTTATTACAAACAGGTTATATATATCATTATTCTCTATTAATGTTAATTAGTACTATTTTTTTAATAAATATCGTTTTTTTTTCAATTATTTATTATTTTAATGTTATTATTATTTTATTATTTTTATTTATTTTTTTATTAATTAAATAAAAATAATAAAATATATATCTTTTAAGATATAATTATAAAATTATATAATTTACATATATATATTATGGATTTTGAAACAATTTTCTTTTATACTTTTTCAACTATAGCTTTAACTTCAGCTATATTTGTAATATATTCTACAAATACAATATATTCTGCATTTTTTTTAATATTAGTTTTTACGAATTCAACAGGATTACTTTTAATTTCAGAAGTTGAATTTTTATCAATTATGTTGATAATTATTTATGTAGGAGCAATTACAGTGTTATTTTTATTTGTAATTATGATGCTAGATGTTAATATTTTAATTGATAAAAATAAAATAAATAATAATTTCGGTTATTTACCTATTATTTTTTTAATCAGTTTTATTTTTTTTTTAGAAACATTCGTTATGTTTAGTAAAGTTTTTACATCATATTATCACTTAATAAATAATTCTTTCTTTAGTAAAGAAGTAAATACTTTATTTTTTTTCAAAGATAGTATGAAAGGTACTTTTGAAATATTTGTTGATGTCAAACCTTTTTTAAAAAATTTTATTAATCAATTAGATACTATCACAAATATTGAAACAATAGGTCAAATTTTATACAGTTATTATGCTTTTTTTTTTTTAGCCGCAGGTATTATATTATTAATAGCTTTAATAGGTGCTGTAACCTTAACTAAAAAAGAAAAAAAAAAAAATTTTAAACAAAATATTTATAAACAACTATCAAGAAATTCATTAAAAGCTATTTTTAATGTACATTCTAAATATAATTTTTAAATATAAAATAAAAACAACCTTAACTTAATTGGTAGAGTATTAGCCTTCTAAGCTTTAAAATCTTGGTTCGAATCCAAGAGGTTGTATTTTATTTTTAATTCAGAAATTTATATATTTTAATTTTATAATAACATTTTTATAACAGGATTGTACTGTTTTAAAAAAATTAAAAAAGATTTTTAATTTGTAATTATAAATTGTTAATTGATTTGTAATACTAACACTGTCTTAAATAATAAAATGTTATATTATATTCAGGTTATTTAAATGGCCTGAGTATTTAAAATTAAATATTACTATACAAGGTGAATATTGGGATTAAAAATTATAACATTTTATTAAAGATCCTCGATATTATACTTATTTAAATTATAAACTCCGTATACTAATAATTTATTTGATTAATAAAAATAATATTTTTATAAAACGTTTTATAAAGACCCCAGCATTTCTAGGTATTGGTACAAAACATTCATATAAAAGATTAAAATTACCTTCACTATTTTAACCATTATTAGTTTAAAAATCGGTATTTGACAGATTAATTTCAAGTAAAGTTGTCGCATTTATAGTAATTAAAGTCGGATTTATAATTTTATAATTAATTAAATTAAAAATAATTCTTAAATACGTAATAAACTCTATAAAGATTAATAAACTTTTATTAAAAAAAGTCGGGGTTATATTGGTAAAACAAAAGATATTATAATATTTTAAATAATGGTATCAATAGTTATTAATCCACAAATTTAAGATATGTATTAGCTATTACATTACTTTAAATATAGTTATTATAGTTTTTGCAAACGCTACAGTATATTTAATCAAATTTCAAGATTTCATTAGAAACTCTTATAAAATAATGCAAATTTTAAAACGATACTTAGATTCTTAATAACTAATACATATACTTTAATTATGGATAATAGTAATAAATAAATAAAACTGCTTTATTTAATTTTATATAAATATTTTTTTGACATACAAAAATTTCTTTTTTAATATTAAATGCAAAATTAAAATTTATTAAAAAAATACTTTTTATATAAAAAGTATTTTTTTTTATGTAATTTAATTTTCAATTTTTTTACCATGTACTAAAGTTACATATACTATGTAAAAAAAGAATAAAGCTGAAAAAAATGAAATATATGAACCAAAACTACTTACAGCATTCCACCCACTCATAGCATCAGGGAAATCAGGAATTCTTCGAGGCATACCGGCTAAACCTAAAAAATGCATTGGAAAGAAAGTAATATTTACCCCAATAAAGAATAACCAAAAGTGAATTTGACCTAAAACTTCAGGATATCTACGACCTGAAATTTTTCCAATCCAAAAATAAAATCCGGTAAATATACCAAAAACAGCACCCATAGATAATACATAATGAAAATGTCCTACAATATAATAAGTATCATGTAAGGCAATATCTAAACCTGAATTAGACATAACTACACCTGTTACTCCACCCATAACGAATAATAAAATAAAACCTAAAACAAATAATAAGGGTGTTTCAAATTTTAAAGAACCTCCCCATAAAGTTGCTAACCAACTAAAAATTTTAATACCTGTAGGTACTGCAATAATCATCGTAGCTGCTGAAAAATAAGCTCGAGTATCTACATCTAAACCAACAGTAAACATATGATGTGCCCATACAATCGAACCTAATAAACCTATAGATAACATTGCATAAACCATACCTAAATAACCAAATACATTTTTTTTAGCAAAAGCTGCAGAAACTTGACTAATAATACCAAAAGCTGGTAAAATTAAAATATAAACTTCTGGATGACCGAAAAACCAAAATAAATGTTGATATAATACTGGATCTCCCCCCCCAGATGGATCATAAAAAGAAGTATTTAAATTTCTATCGGTTAATAACATAGTAATTGCACCAGCTAATACGGGTAAGGTTAATAATAAAAGAAAAGCAGTAATTAATACTGACCAAACAAATAAAGGTAATCTATGAAAACTTAAACCTGGAGCTCGCATATTATAAATAGTTGAAATAAAATTAATAGCACCTAATAATGATGAAATACCTGTTAAATGTAAACTAAAAATAGCTAAATCTACTGAAGGTCCTGAGTGCGCTTGTACACTAGATAATGGTGGATAAACAGTCCAACCTGTACCTGCACCCGATTCAACAATAGCTGATGAAACTAATAATAATAAAGCCGGTGGTAATAACCAAAAACTTATATTATTCATACGTGGAAAAGCCATATCTGGGGCTCCAATCATTAAAGGAACAAACCAATTACCAAAACCACCAATTAAAGCAGGCATAACTAAAAAGAAAACCATAATAAAAGCGTGTGCAGTAACAACAACGTTATATAATTGATGATTTCCCATAAAAATTTGATTACCTGGTTGTGCTAATTCCATTCGGATTAAAAGTGATAAAGTTGTACCAACAATACCTGCAAAAGCACTAAAAATTAAATATAAAGTACCAATATCTTTATGATTTGTTGAAAAAAGCCACCTTGTTGACCATTTATTTATATTTTTAAAATTCAT